CTGAAAGGTAACTATCTCGGTTTCATATTTCATATATAAATTTCTATAGAATCTTTGAAAAAGACTTCCTTTCATAAGAAAGAAAAGACTTACTATCTTTGGGATCTGATTCTACACCGCTGCTCAATAACTTAGGGGATCGACTCTATTACATAAGTTGATTCCTAACTTTTATCTCATATCGTGACATAAGTAAGCAGTTCTTATTGTATCGGCCCAAAACCTCACTAATTGATCTTTACGATGCTTATTCTATCAATTTAGATCCTTTATTTATCCATCGATTAAAGGATCTAGGCATATTTATTTCTTCATATTTCGACTTCTATGAAGTTTCTTTCTTTTTACTTTTTATTTGCTACAGCTGATAAAAATCGTTGTTTTGGACACGATAAATATGATATGTAGAAAGCCTATTTTCTAGTATTTATTAGTTATTAGTATTAGCGGATTTGTTCTTTCTTTCCTTTTTTTTTCTTTCTATAGTGGAGATAGTCGCACGTAATGACAGATCACGGCCATATTATTTAAAGCTTGTGGTAAGAAAGGGTTTCGTTCTAATGCCCTAAAATAATATTCCAAAGCTTTCGTATGTTCTCCATTCCTTGTGTGGATAAGGCCTATGTTATAGAGTATATAACTTCTATCATAGGGATCAATTTCTAGTCGCATAGCTTCATAATAATTCTGTAAAGCTTCCGCATAATTTCCTTCGGATTGAGCCGACATCCGTTACGGTCGTCATTCGATTCAAAGAATCTCCGTTCCAGAACCGTACGTGAGATTTTCATCTCATACGGCTCCTCCTTTTTTATTTTTTATGTGCATAATGAGAATAATACATGAAATCAAAAAGATTGAAATTATTTCATTATGAACCGAACGGGGCTAGTGTTTTTACAAGAAATCTCTAGCCAACCTTCCTGTAAAAGATCTTTTCTTAATATCAAGTATCTTGGTACTAGATAAAAATGATAACTCTAACAATTTCTTTGTTCTTAACACCCCTAAATTTCCAGGAATTAGTCACTTCAACAGTCTTCGATGGTTATACGGTTATCCAAAATACGAACGAGATGGATGTTTGTTGTACCAACCATTCTTGTTAGTCCCGATTCCGATAAAGAAAAGGTAAAATTTGATAACAAAGTTTTCATATTGTTGATTCCTGGGCGTAGTGCTTCTTCCCCTATGCTGCCTATTGGTACTAGTGGAGTAAGATTGACCTAACCCATACCATAGGTGTAACCTTTCGCTCAATACTAGAATCTACAATTGAAGCATCTGAGGCTGCATTAATCGGGGATACACGACAGAAGGAATTGTTTTATTTACAAACTTCACCTTCACGATAAGCGTAGATTTATTTCAATAATTTTTTTTCTTTCTCTCCCGAATAATGTATCTTTCTCCGAAGACTGAAAACGGTAAATAAAAAAAAAACATCAAATCGCACCATCTCTGTAATAGGTGAATGCCTCTTTTTCTCCTGAAGTTGTCGGAATTATTCGTAATAAGATATTGGCTACAATTGAAAAGGTCTTATCAATAAAATTTCCATTTATCCGAGATCTGGGCATAGGTAGCAATCCATTCTATAATTTCTTTTACTTACCTCTTGTGAGAAAATGATCCCACAAGCAAAGGAATTATACAGTACGAAATAACATAAAAAAAAGAATCAAAAAGAATCATTAAAAAAAAGGATATGACCTTCTATTCAAATTATTATTATTATTTTTGAAAGGAATCAATAAAAAAAATTAAATTTAATCCAAATGTAGTAGTATAAGAATGAAAGGAACTATTCCGATTTTATCAAAGTTAAAGAATCAAAGAATTTATCTTACGGATTAGGATAATTAGAGAAATTTTAATTGATATGCTCCAAAGAGTAAAAAGACTCGAATGATCCTTCTATGATGAACCGTCTGTTTTGTGTTGTGTGCATTACATAGTGGGTATACACTATAACAATCAAATATAAAGATTCCTGTGATGATTCATTAATTTGGAATAGATCCATGAGGGTAAGGAGTTATTATTGAAAAATCTAAAACTGGAAAAGAATTTTAGAAGTTTTATGAACATGGAATCATCGTCTAAAAAACGAAATATAACCATGATTTTGATTTATAATATAGAATCATGATCTAAAAGAAAAGTATCCATTAAACATAGTTTAAAAAAAAAATGGATCGATTGATTCATTCTAATTCATTGATTTAATCTGGTATAAAATTGATTTTATTTAGTATAAATAAAGAATAACTATTGGAAAAAAATGGGAGCGCCATCTTCACAAAAATGAAATGAATAGATATATATCTTTTTTTTAACAGTTTTTAACAGTTTTTCACAAAAAAAAATTGATCTTTATCCCCGGAAGGATTTTTCTTTGATGAAAAGTTTGATAAATTTTTTTATATTTAGAATTGATTGTACGTACCTATCCAAAAATCTAATATGAATGACTCACTATTCACTCGGTTTCTGGGCC